AAAGTGCTAATGCCACGACCAACCCATAAATTGTTAAAGCTTCCATAAAAGCTAGACTAAGCAATAAAGTACCTCGTATTTTACCTTCTGCTTCCGGTTGTCTTGCAATACCTTCTACAGCTTGGCCTGCAGCAGTACCTTGACCAACTCCAGGTCCAATAGAAGCAAGCCCTACGGCCAATCCAGCAGCAATAACGGAAGCGGCAGAAATCAGTGGATTCATGATAAGTTCCTCATACAAAAAAAAATATAGTTAATGATACAAGCAACCAAGAAATTTGTACTTCATTTAATCACTAAAACCTATCGAGTCAAAGTAACTAAAAACTTCGAATTAAAATAAGAAATAATATAGATAGGGAGAACCTCTATAAAACTAGTATATATCTAATATCACATATACATTTGTTTCTTTCATAACGTAAACCCCCGTATTTTATATTGAATCGGATTCGAGAACCATTCTTCGAGGGGTCTGGCTGGACTTATAGACATTACATATATCTACCATGACCCATCTTTTTTTTCACTCGTAATATCGTCTATCTTTCCTCCTACAACTCTAGTCGTATATACATACATATTTGTATCTATTATGTTCCCCAACCAAGAACCGATAAGCTTAAAAAAAAACTATTTCGAAAGGTAATCAATGATGACCCTCCATGGATTCCCCTATATAAGCCGCGGCTAAAGTTGCAAAAATAAGAGCTTGAATACCACTTGTAAATAATCCAAGAAACATAACAGGTATAGGAACTACTGAAGGTACTAAAGAAACAAGAACAACAACTACTAATTCATCGGCCAATATATTCCCGAAAAGTCGAAAACTAAGAGATAAGGGTTTTGTGAAATCCTCTAGGATGTTAATTGGTAACAGTATGGGGGTTGGTTGAATATATTTCCCGAAATAACCTAATCCTTTTTTGGTAAGACCTGCATAAAAATATGCCACTGACGTGGGTAAAGCTAAAGCAACAGTAGTGTTTATATCATTAGTGGGGGCGGCTAACTCCCCATGAGGTAACTGTATGACTTTCCAAGGTAAAAGGGCACCTGACCAGTTAGAAACAAAAATAAATAGGAACATAGTTCCAATAAAGGGAACCCAAGGACCATATTCTTCTCCAATCTGAGTTTTGCTCAAGTCTCGAATAAATTCAAGGACATATTCGAAGAAATTCTGACCATCAGTCGGAATGGTTTGTGGATTCCGAACAGCTATGATGACTGAACCTAATAAGATAGCAATTACGACCCAAGAAGTGATAAGTACTTGGGCATGAATTTGTAAACCTCCTATTTGCCAATATAAATGTTGGCCTACTTCTACACCCGATATATCATATAATCCTTTGAGCGTTTTAATGGAACATGGTATAACATTCATATTGTCCTCGGAAGAAATCGAACTTTAAAAAAGGAATTATTTTGATTCAACCACCTCTTTCTCAACTCATCTACTTAAATCATTAATCATATATTTAGGATATCAAGAAATCACATAAATAATAAAAATATCCTTATTTTCTCTTTTTTTATCCAAGACAAGAATAGTAACCGATTCAATAAATCTATGAAATTCCCAACTAATCTTATTATTCTTAATCATAACATAATCATAATCAACAACTTCTTATATAGCTAGAACGACCCTTACAAATTGCAGATACTAATTTGTTAAGAATAAATCGGATTGAAGCTATAGCGTCATCGTTAGCTGGAATAGAAATATCTGCGAAATCTGGGTCACAATTTGTATCGATTAAACAAATCGTCGGAATCCCCAAAATGACACATTCTCGAAGAGCTGTATATTCTTCTTGCTGATCGACGATGATTACAATATCGGGCAACCCCGTCATATATTTAATCCCACCCAGATATGTTTGCAAAGTGGATAATTTTCTCTTCAACATGGAAGCATCTCTTTTGGGAAGACCGTTGAGTTTCCCCATCTTTTGTTCTGCTCTTAAGTCCCTAAACTTATGTAGTCTAGTTTCTGTAGTAGACCAATTTGTTGACATACCCCCAAGCCATTTTTTATTAACATAATGACATCGAGCCCTTATTGCAGCTGATGCTACTAAATCCGCTGCTTTATTTTTGGTACCGACGATTAAGAAATTTTTTCCACCACTTGCTGCATCAAAAACTAAATCACAGGCTTCTGATAAAAAACGAGCAGTTCTAGTAAGATTTGTAATATGAATACCTTTGCGCTTTGCAGAGATGTAAGGGGCCATTCTAGGATTCCATTTCTTAGTACCATGACCAAAATGAACTCCTGCTTCCATCATCTCTTCCAAATTTATGTTCCAATATCTTCTTGTCATTTTTCCCACACTTTCTCTTTTTTTGAAAAAAATTGTTCCGACGGAACCTTATACCGAAATTGACCGTTGATATATAGCCACAACATTCATTTTTTTTTTATTATTTATTAGCAAATCAATAACTAGAAAGTAAAAGGGATGAATATCCCATTAGGAATTATGAAATTGCGTAAATGAGTTTTCTGGTATCTCATGGAAATTGTTTGGGACGCAAGAACAAAAAAATTCTCTATGGTATAACAAAATATCTCTCATTTCCAACTCGAATAGATTTTTCTTTTTGATTTCCAAATGAATGTTCTTGTCTTGCCTTGAACGATACACTAATTTTTTGAATCCGGTACCGACAGGTATAATTCCCCCCAGAACAACATTTTCTTTTAGGCCCTTCAACCAATCAATACGACCTCGTAGAGCAGCTTTTGCTAAAACTCTAGCAGTTTCTTGAAAACTTGCTTCGGATATGAAACTTTGAGTATTCAGGGATGCCTTCGTTATTCCCAATAAGATTGCCCGATAACAGATCGCTTGGTCTAAAGCACGTCCTGCTCGTTCCGCTCGCAACAATACGATTAATTCTCCAGGTAAAAAAACATTAGACATTCCGTCTTCTGAAACCAACACTTTTGATGTTACTTGACGTACAATAATCTCTATATGTCTATTATGGATCTGTACCCCCTGGGATCGATAAACTTTTTGGATCTTATTAACCAAAGAGATACGACTTTGGGCTATGGTTAACTCAGCTCCAATCAAGAATCCCCAGGGAATTCCAAGAATTCTTGGTATATGTTCATTCCAATTTTCAACTCTCCTTTCAAGGTTCATCGATATTGAACCAATCGAACGCACTTCTAAGATTTGTTCCACTTTTGGAAGACCCTGTGTTATGTCACCAGATCGGGATTTTTCATATATAAATGTAACTAATGTATTTCCTTCATAAAGGGTTTCTCCATAATGTCCATGAACAGTTGCTCCTGGAGTGGCCAAATAGGGCTTAGCTGCTCTTATAACTAAAGAGTCAACATGAACAATTAAAATTTGACCAGATTTTTTTATGTGTGGTCCATATTTAAATAGACATACATTTTCACAAAGAAATTGTCCAAGACTAATTATTGTGGATGTATCTTCCCAATAATTGTGTTGGAGAAAGCACCAATTTAAATGGAATGGATTCAAAATGATGTTACTGCATGAATCGGGATTATAATTAGAAATCCTTTTATTTTCATCTATTAAAGCATAATGAAATACTTGAAGTACTTGGAAAGTCTGTTTCAAATTGTCAAGTATCAAATATTTATTGAACAAGATCTGATTATGAGTTATTAAATGGAAAGATGAATAAAAATTCACTATTTTAGGTACAATAGTACCTAAGGGACCCAACAAATCCCTAATTGGGGTTATGGGGTACGACTCTTTTGTCACATTGTTATATTTCGAACCGTTGAATAGACTAACTCGAGAACAATTGAATGATGACAAAATTATCAAAGACTTACATTCCTTATTTTGATTCAACAACGTACCGAGAGTTCCTTGATGTTGGGTAAATGATTGAATCTTCGCCTTGGAAAAAAAAGGATTGATATCGGTACGATCTAATCGATTATCATGAATTAATCCCGAACCTGCCGTATCATACCTTTTTCCGGTATACGAAGTAGTAGACTTGACTAACTCAATTCTTATGAAATCGCGAATCAGATCATTTGCCCTTACCTCAACAAAGGAAGCATGAACCTCTTCTATAGAACCTTTTTTTTCTTGGTCCCAATTCAATACTAAACAAGTCCGAACTAATTGAATATTTGTGTGATAAATTCCTCGAATGGACTTTCCATTTCCATAAAGGATATAATTGACAACTCTAAGTTGGACATTATCTTTTTCCTGCAATAGATCCTGAGGGAAAAGTTTTTCTAAATTGATCCCATCAGCCACTTCATATGTGACTACGGGCCGAACCGAAACAAAATATTTTTTTTTTGTAGGTGTGATCCGTTGAACATAGATCCCATTTTTTGATTTTTTTGATTCCTTAGAATTTTTTTTTTCCGTTTCCGGTGGTATCAAAATGCCGCTGTGCCTGGATATCTTATCTGTATCTCCAGGAAAATAAATACCTCCAGAAAAAATTTTCAGTTCAATACTTTTTTTTTTTCTCTCCACTCGGACTAATCCACCTACTCGGCTTCTTGTATTTAAAGCGAGTCGTGTATCTACTCCAATGATACTATTGTTCCGTACCATTATAGACGAGGATCCGGGTAAGATATGCACTTCCTCTGGAATAAAAAAAAACCGATCTACTTTCATTTGGTATTTCGGACTAAATTCTTTTGCTCCTCGATACTCAATCAAATCTTCTTTTTTTACGATGGAATCCACCTCTATGGTCCCATATTTAGTAATTCCCGAACTGTTTCTTTTGTATCGTGGATCATCAAAATAAGCAAGAATACTATCTCTACGTAAAATACCATTTATGGGCATTTCAATCGAAATACCAAAACAAGATATTGGTTCTTTCTCTTGTTCTTGATCAGATCGTACTGGGATGCGAAATTGATTTCTTCGCCTTTTCGACAAGAAATTAGAATTCTCTTGGAGAATTGAAGGATATATGAAATTCCAATGACCATTAGATATGGTTCGATCAAGTCTTAAATAGTCAAGAATTTCCCTATCTTTTTTACCAGAAGTATCCAGCAATTTTTGTTTTACTCGATCATTAGTGATTGATAGATCAGAGATATATCTTTCTTCCACAGAAAAAACATGAACATTCATTTGATCTTGATCCTTGTGGAGCGAAAAAGACGCTATACTGGATTTGCATGGACCCCCCGCTAATATCCATAAATGGCTTGTTTTTGGTAATAGATGAACATTACCATATGTATATTCAGGTGCATGGTAGACATCGGTACTCCAGTGCATTTCTCCCTCTAATTCAGAATAAATATGTTTTCGAACCCTCTCTTTAAAATGAAAAGTGGACGTTATGGCACGAATCTCAGCAATCACTTGTTCTGATTTTACATATTGATCGTTTTGAACTAAAAGCAAACTTTTTGATGGAATATTCACATTATGTATAATATCCCGACTCTCAATGGTTACATACAAGTCTATAGAACATAGAAAAGCAGGATGCCCATGACGGGTACGTGTGGGATGAACCAAATCCTCATTGAACTTTATTTTTCCATTAGAAGGAGCTCGTACATGTTCGGCAGTACCACCCGTGAATACTCCACCAGTATGAAAAGTTCTTAATGTTAGTTGAGTTCCCGGCTCCCCAATTGATTGACCCGCAATAATACCTACGGCTTCCCCCAATTCGACTAGGTCGCCACGAGTAGGACTCCGGCCATAACATAATTGACAGATCCAAGATGTATTCCTGCAAGTAAAGGGGGTTCTAATATATATTGGTTGTGCTCGAAAGGTTATGAATCTATTGGCAAGTCCAATCCCAATATCTTGATTTCGAGTGGCAATGCATCGTGTACCCATATATATATCGTCTGCTAGTACACGACCCATTAGCGTTTGGACAAAAATTTTTTCCGTCATCCCATTTCGAGGACTGGCGGAAATACCTCGGATAGTACCACAATCTGTTCTACGTACAATAATGTGTTGCACTACTTCAACAAGTCTACGCGTGAGGTATCCTGCATCTGATGTTCGTACAGCAGTATCCACAACCCCTTTGCGGGCTCCGTAGCAAGAAATTATATATTCTGTCAAAGAAAGTCCTTCGCGTAAATTGCTTTGAATGGGTAAATCAATCATTTGTCCTTGGGGATCCGACATTAATCCTCTCATGCCTACTAATTGATGTACTTGAGATGCGTTTCCTCTAGCTCCCGAAAAAGACATTAGATGAACTGGATTAGAAGGATCAGTCATCCGAAAATTAGGATTCATTTCTTGTCTCAAATATTCACTTGTAGCATACCATATTTCAATGGATTGACGTAATTTTTCTACCGCGTGTACATTACCATAATGATGGTGTTTCTCCAAAATAAAACTTTGTTGTTCAGCATCTTGGACTAACCATCCCTTAGAAGGTATTGTTAAAAGATCATCAATTCCTAATGAAATAGATGTAGCAGTGGCTTGTTGGAAACCCAAAGTCTTCACTTGATCCAGGATATGCGATGTATATGCCATTCCGAAATGATCTATTAATCTGCTAAGAAGTCGTTTCATAGCAATTCCATCTATCACTTTATTGTGAAAGGCCAGATCGGCCCGTTCTGCCATAAGTACCTCCATATTCCGCCGAGTAGTATTCGACAATGGACCTGAGTAAGTGATTCGAAAACTTCCTTTCCTTAATCTAGATTCACATAGAAATTCCGAAATTTTGATAATACCAATGAAATTAGATAGACCCGATTTCCATAATCGACTAATCTAATTTCTTAGTTTAGATAGCGTATGAGTAGGCCCGACAAAACCCTTGTATGGCTTCTTCTATTTCTCGATAAAAAGAAACATGACCAACAGTGGTTCGAATGTATATACAACGGATTTCTTTTTTTACACTTTCTACTATTAGAAAGTGTCCATAAATCTCATGATAAGTACCCAAAGATTCATATTGAACTTCGATGGGAACTTCTCTTGAGCCAATGACACGTTGATCTAGCCGCCACCTGAGCCACAAAGGACTATCTAAATTGATTCGTTTCTGCCGATAAGCTCCAAGTGCATCATAGGAACTACAAAAATATGGTTCTTTCTCTTTCGTATACTTATAGTTATTATTGTCAACTGTTTTATTTTGATAGTTTCTGCAATTATATGGATTATATCTATTTGCACAAATACCTAGACGATTCCCGATCGTTAATACATAGAGTCCGATAAGCATATCTTGAGTTGGTACAGAAATGGGATCTCCAATAGCTGGAGATAGGAGATTCATATGAGAAAACATAAGTAAACGAGCCTCCGCTTGGGCTTCCAAAGATAAAGGTACATGAACAGCCATTTGATCCCCGTCAAAGTCTGCATTGAAGCCCTTACAAACTAATGGGTGTAAACAAATAGCACGTCCCTCCACTAAAATGGGTTGGAACGCTTGTATGCCCAATCTATGCAGAGTGGGTGCTCTATTCAACAATAC